GCTCCAGATACTAGAATGGCTATCCGACGGGATAAAACTATCTCGATCAAGATGACAGACCCATTTTCTGTACTATCAATAGGATCAATTATAACAAGTCACACACTCATATTCCGGAAATACAGAAACAAATAAATTTCGCGGTCGAACTACCAAAATAGAATGGGCTAAAAAAAATCCGAGAACTCAAAGTTTCACTTTTTTTTTTTGTATTGAAAAGTGAGGCTTGGTGGTTCTTGTCAATCTAATTCAGTGAAATTCCCTCCAGTAAAACGGAAGAATTATAAATCTCCAAAAGAATAGATAAGAATATCGCAAATAAAGCCATTGCGACACCCATCAAAGGAGTCGTTCCCCATCCAGGGGCTACTTTACCATATTCCGAATTCAGTGGTTTCAAAAAATCCCCTACAACAGTTCGTCTTGGACCAGATCTAGAACTACCCTCAACGGTTTGTGTAGCCATAAATCTTATTTTGTATTCAGTGAGATCTGTTGACTTTGTATATCATTCCGCTGTAAATAAACGATCTTATCATAGATCCATTGTGATCTTGAAATTATATAATAATGGAAACAGCAACCTTAGTCGCCATCTCTATATCTGGTTTACTTGTAAGTTTTACTGGGTACGCCTTATATACTGCCTTTGGGCAACCCTCTCAACAATTAAGAGATCCATTCGAGGAACACGGGGACTAATTGAAGTAATGAGCCTCCCAATATTGGGAGGCTCATTACTTCAATTGAGATAATGAAAAATCATTTCATTTTTTTAGTTGGAACTTTAGGCGGTTCTCGAAAAAAGATAGCGAAAAAAATTATCCCTAGAGTAGATACTAAGAGGAATGTATAAACCAATGCTTCCATAAATTCGATCGTGGTTTACAATTATAGCTTCCGTACCTGTTTATTTGGAATCATCTCCCGAATAAAATAAAGAAAGAACAAGAATCAAAGAAAAGGCAGCTATCTTAATCAATATTTTTCCAGCAGCCTATGTCAAATCACAAACAGAAAATAGAAGCGAAAAATAACAAAGCAATCTTGCATTAGACTACTTGTCTTCTTGTAGTTGGATCTCCAATTTTTTGGAATGCTCCAAATTCCACTTGAGCATCCAAATCTGGATCAATACCGGCAAAAACATCTCTGAACAGGGTTCTAGCACCATGCCAAATGTGTCCGAAGAAGAAAAGCAAAGCAAACGAAGCATGCCCAAAAGTAAACCAACCCCTTGGACTGCTACGAAAAACACCATCGGATTTCAAAGTAGCACGATCTAATTCAAAAATTTCACCCAATTGAGCACGTCTAGCATATTTTTTCACAGTAGCAGGATCACTATAACTCACTCCATTGAGTTCGCCACCATAGAACTCAACAGTTACACCTACTTGTTCGACACTATACTTCGATTCTGCCCTTCTAAAAGGGACGTCCGCTCTAACAATTCCGTCTCCGTCTACCAAAACAACCGGAAATGTTTCAAAAAAAGTAGGCATACGACGTACAAAAAGTTCACGCCCTTCTTTATCTCTAAAGATAGGGTGTCCTAACCACCCAACGGCTATTCCATCCCCGTTGTCCATTGAACCCGCTCTGAATAATCCTCCTTTTGCCGGATTATTGCCAATGTAATCATAAAAAGCTAATTTTTCAGGAATTTTAGACCAAGCTTCTGATAAACTTTGATTTTCGGCTAACCCAGCACTAACCCTTCGATATATTTCTTGCTGGAAGTATCCTTGATCCCATTGATAACGAGTAGGACCAAATAATTCGATGGGGGTAGTTGCTGAACCATACCACATAGTTCCAGCAACAACAAAAGCTGCAAAAAAGACAGCAGCTATACTACTGGAAAGGACGGTTTCAATATTTCCCATACGTAATCCTTTGTATAAACGTTGAGGCGGACGGACACTAAGATGGAATAAGCCCGCTAATATCCCCAATGTCCCTGCTGCAATATGATGAGAGGCTATTCCTCCCGGAACAAAAGGATCAAAACCTTCCACGCCCCAAGCTGGATTTACAGGTTGTATCTTGCCAGTTAGTCCATAAGGGTCGGACACCCATATTCCAGGACCATACAATCCTGTTACATGAAATGCGCCAAAGCCAAAGCAAGCCACTCCTGAGAGAAATAAATGAATTCCAAAAATCTTGGGCAAATCCAAAGAAGGTTTCCCTGTACGCTCATCACAAAAAATTTCTAGATCCCAATATACCCAATGCCAGATAGCTGCCAAGAAGCACAAGCCAGAAAACACAATGTGTGCTCCGGCCACACCTTCGTAACTCCAAATACCCGGATTTGTTATCGTCCCCCCTGTAATACTCCAACCGCCCCATGAATTGGTTATTCCTAAACGAGTCATGAAGGGTATAACGAACATACCTTGTCTCCACATTGGATCAAGAACGGGATCGGAGGGATCAAAAACGGCTAATTCATATAGAGCCATTGAACCGGCCCAACCAGCAACTAGAGCCGTATGCATTATATGAACAGAAAGCAAGCGACCGGGATCATTCAATACGACAGTATGAACACGATACCAAGGCAAACCCATGGAAATACCCCTTTATCAACGAAAAATAGACACTATGTAACTTTATTGCATTGGAATACCTCCCCTTTTCGGTGGATTCTTTCGGAGAAAGGATCAATATTTGTTCTATTCCATTAGTAATAAGGGAAGAATTCGGCTCAGAAGAAAAAAGAGAAGCAGATCTATTCTATACCCGATAAGTATCAATACGCAATGGGGGTTGATCCTATTTTTTATGAATGAATGCATCCCTATTTGTTCATCATTCAAAGGCCCTATTCGTAAGAATTCTCTTTCATTCATTCTGTCTTTCTTTATTTTATGGCCTTATTCTATCTCTGTATAAAATATGATAAAGGCGAATATTATTAAGACCATTATTACGCTTCCACATCAAAGTGAAATAGAGTATTTAATTCTTTTTCTTTCCTTTAATGCCTATTGGTGTTCCAAGAGTTCCTTTTCAAAGTATGGGGGAGGGACATGCAGGTTGGATTGACATATAGTGCGACTTGTCAAATATATTGGGTCATATGGGATTGCCCCGTTCTCTCGCCCGATCGAGATATCCTCTGTTTCGCCCCAAAAAAATTGATTGAATTATCAAAAATTTGTAGCGTGAAGTGTAATGAAGTGCAATTAGGGATCTAGGGATCCATTTCACTTTTTGGGAGGGTATCCAGATTAATATTTTCAATTAGAATGATTTATGGTTGACTTGGTTGGACCGATAAAATGAAGTATCCAGGCTCCGTTTAGAAAAAACCCGATTGGTAATATATTTATGATTGCCACCTATATCATAATCATAATTTTTTTTATTTAAAATTAAATTCTAAATATATATATATATATATATAAATTATTAAATTATAAATATATATAAATTAAATTATAAATATATATAAATTTAGAGTGATTTCAAACTGTTAATCAATCGAATAATATGAGAAATACGTTGAATATTTGGCGGAAAACATGAAAGAAAAAGGAATTAAATTAAAATAAAAAAAGTAAATGAAATCATATCAAAAAGACGTAGTATTGGGTCATTTGTCCTATATGCGCAAATCAAAATCGGGCAGATCTTTACTCGGAGTAGAGCATAAACCTAAAAAAATTGAATAAAAAATTGACGAAACCCATTCAGGAACAAGAAAATGACATCGTGATTTGGATTGAATCCCAATGAAAAAAAAATAGATCAATGAAAAGTTTGTGCGATAAGTTTAGCGAATTTTTTTCTATATTATAGGAAAACGGTCCAAAACTCATCTTTCTTTAATTTGAATTTCATTTTATTTGAAAAATGTAAGAAAAAGCCCCTTCATTAGAAATTCGAAGTTAGAAAGGGCCCACTAGAAAAAACGAAGGATGGATGGAATCTACACATTGATTTTTTTTCGGAATTTTTGTTGAACCGTATGCATCAAAAGGTGCCTGTACGGCTACTAAGGGATACAATTTTATCCTAATCAACCGACTTTATCGAGAAAGAATTTTTTTTTTAGGCCAAGAGGTTGATAGCGAGATCTCGAATCAACTTATTGCTCTTCTGTTATATCTCACTATCGAGAATGATACCGAAGAGATGGTTTTCCTTATAAACTCTCCTGGCGGATGGGTAATACCCGGAATAGCTCTTTATGATGCTATGCAATTGGTGAGACCAGATGTGCATACAATATGCATAGGATTGGCCGCTTCAATGGGATCTTTTCTCCTGGCCGGAGGAACAATTACCAAACGTATAGCATTCCCTCACGCTCGGCGCCAATGAGTTTTTTTTATTTGATGGAAAGAAAAAAGAAGACTATGCCTTCGCCATATGAAATATGAATTAGCAAGTAATAATAGCATGGCACTTCGAATTCGATATGCAATTTTTTTTCTTTTTTTTTTTTCAAAATAAAATATTAGATTATGTATCGAAAGAGTAGTATGAGAGAAAGGGCATTTCCAATTTTATCTTAGCTATCGTGAGCCCATCTCAGCGTCACAACCGTTTTTTTCTTTTCACACCAGAGGGTATTAACAATATTTATGTTAGAAAAGAGTACGAAAAAAAAAGACTCTTTTTTTTTCTTTCTTTTTTTTTCAAAAAAAAAACGAAACTTTGGGATTGCTGAATCACAGACGAAATAAATATATAAAGCAACGGGGCCATCATAGTATTTTTTAACTTTTCCGAAAAAAAAAGAAGGGTGGTAATTGGATTATTTATTGATCTGGGTCTAATAGACTCTATATTTTCTCTTTTTTCGATGAAAGAAAAAAGAGAATTCCATTGTAAAGCCGTATGCAATGCGCAAAAATGCCTGTACGGTTGTTCAATTCTATCTTTTTTTTTCTTATTATTCTTTAGCTATTCTTCTCGCCTCATTATGTGAGTTAGAAGAACCTTTTATTATGTTATATCCTCAGGGTAATGATCCATCAACCTGCTAGTTATTTTTTTGATTCACAAGCGGCAGAATTTATCCTGGAAGCGGAAGAACTACTGAACCTTCGCGAAAGCATCACAAGTGTTTATGTACAAAGAACGGGCAAGCCCTTCTGGGTTGTATCCGAAGACATGGAAAGAGATGTTTTTATGTCAGCAACAGAAGCCCAAGCTCATGGAATTGTGGATATTGTAACGGTTAAATAACAAATAGCAATAGCAACGATTTAACACCACTCCACAATTTAATTAAGAGTGATTTAATCCCTCTTATTCCTTTACTTCTTATATTAAGAATTAAGGGGTTAATATTTTATTAATATATTAAATAGAAAATAGAAAAAGAAGTAATTCAGAATCATCTGGTTAGGATCGATCTAAACCAGTCTATTATGTATATGATTCAGCATGCCAACTATTAAACAACTTATTAGAAATGCAAGACAGCCAATTAGAAATGTCACGAAGTCCCCTGCTCTTGGGGGATGTCCTCAGCGCCGAGGAACATGTACTAGGGTGTATGTGCGACTTGTTCAGATCATGGGCTGAGAAAAAAGAAACAATTTTTTCAGTATCAACGATCAGTACCAGTGAAGAGAATGGAATAGAAGGGGGTTCTTCCGTTCACTATCTAAAAAAGATGGATCTACCATATCCTTCTATTGTGTATGAAATTTATGGTTTCCATTGGCGCAAATCCAATCTTGGAATTTAAGATGAGAAAAAATTCCCCATTGGTAGCAAATGCTTATCCATTAAGCGGGGAAAATCCTATTTCTATTTAAAATTATGCTTCGACTCTTGCAAAGAACGGACTAACAGGGTCAGCTACCCAATTAATCCTCATACTTACATACCGTTACTGTATAAGATAGATCTCGTTGTGAAAGATCTATTACTGGAAAATTTATGAGTAGAGCCGAAGAGTGTGAACTGTACAAGTTACCAATTAAATGAAGGAATGAGCTCCGGTGTATAGAGAGGACCTCACCGTTTAAGAAGTAACCATAGAAACGATGGAACCCACTATTTATTTATCCATTTCTATTTACTCCTTTATTTTAGTTAATATGCTTTTTTTGATACCTAGTATCAATACAATTTATTATTTCAAGGCGAAATGAAATGCCTAGAAAAAAGGAAAAATAGTGGTCGGGACGGTTATAGTAGCAAAAGCCATTGGAATTTTTATTTTATACATTGGAAGAATCCGTTTTGTTATTAATAGACTAGAAAAGAATAACTGAAAGAAAGAATTAGTTATTCATCAAAATTTCTTTTATTCAATGACCAGAATTAAACGAGGATATATAGCTCGGAGACGTCGAACAAAAATTCGTTTATTTGCATCAAGCTTTCGAGGGGCTCATTCAAGACTTACTCGAACTATTACTCAACAAAGAATAAGAGCTTTGGTTTCGGCTCATCGGGATAGAGATAGTAAAAAAAGAGATTTTCGTCGTTTGTGGATCACTCGAATAAATGCAGTAATTCGCGAAGCGGGGGTATCCTATAGTTATAGTAGATTAATACACAATCTGTACAAGAAAGAGTTGCTTCTTAATCGTAAAATACTTGCACAAATAGCTATCTCAAATAGGAATTGTCTTTATATGATTTCCAATGAGATTATAAAATAAGGAGATCGGAAGGAATCCACCGAAATGCTTTAAATAAAATGGGGTTCCCTCGAGAATGAACTCGGGGAAGGTAGAGTAGAAATTAATATGGTAAAAAAAAATTCTGATCTGATTACGACACGACAATTTTAATTATCAGATTTTTTGAATAAAGCATCAGCCTACGTTTGATAATTTTGAGTCAATTGAAGGGGAAGCCTATTTTTTTCTGGTTCTAAGAGCAGTAGTTCTAGGGGTCGACTCGCTTCTTTCAAATTGTTTCTCATTATTAAGAAAGGGTAACGAAGATAAAATGCGAGCTTGTTTTATAGCAATAGTAATTAATCGTTGTTGTTTTAAGGTCAATCTATTTACTCGCCTAGATAATATTTTTCCTTGTTCACTAATAAATCGACTAATTAAACTCATGTTTCTATAATCAATTCGGTCCCCCGATTGGATCGGGGGCAAACGCCTACGAAAAGATCGCTTGGATTTAAGAAAGAGTCGCTTGGATTTATCCATGATTTCTTTATTCCTTATTTCTAAAAATAATCCTATCCTTATCTCGATTTCTAAAATCCTATTTTGATCGGATCAAATTCAAATTATAGAATTAATATAATAAATCAAAATAGGATTTGGTTTGTTTATTTTATTATTATTTATTATTTTTATTATTTCAATTTTTCTTATTTAAATATATAGAAATTAAAATTGAAATCTATAGAAATGTATAGAAATATCTCTAAATGGGATAATAAATATATGTAATAATATTAATAATATAATAATATAGAATAATAATATTTAAATATATAAAAATAGATAAATCGTTATATATATAACGAATTATATACTTAATATATTATATACCTAATGTCCTATTTTCATATTGTCGGGAAGGGGTTACATACGAGCACTTGATTCGATTTATTTCTTTATCTCCCCGTGAATTGTATGTTTGTAACAATAGGGACAGAATTTCTTCAATTCCAATCGACTAGGCGTATTGTGTCGATTTTTTTGAGTAATATACCTGGAAATGCCCGTTGATTCCTTATTAACGCCGTTTCGAACACAACAGGTACATTCCAAAATAATCATTACTCGGACATCTTTACTCTTGGCCATGAACCTCCTTTGAGTTTTTAATTCAACCAACTCTTCTAGTTTCCGATCAAAAGTGAAGAAGAAAGGAATGAAAAAAAAAAAATAAATATAAATAAAAGTTGCTAACTCAAAACCAAATCCTGAAAGATTTCGTTGCAATCAATTGCAATCAATATAGTAAATCAATATAGATTAATTTTAATAGTAAATAATAAGAATAAGTAATACAATGATTTCTAACTCTATTTAGAATCACCATACGGTATTTTCTTTAAGTATCTTGTAGGATACTGTTGTTCCAGCCACATTTCTCTTTTCGCTCTACTAGTAATTTAATTGCAGCTTGAACCCGAGTTTCGGTGAGGTTGAATCCACTTTTTTCGTTCTACCTTCCTTATTTATTTTAGCTAATTCTTATATAATTCTAAAAAAAAACTAAAAAAAAAGGGGGGGCGAGAGAGGAGTCACAGATATTTGATTGTATCTCGATCTAATCTTTTTCGCCCCGGCCCGCCACAATAACTAGAATTAAAAAAAAGGGAATGTTAACGCATCCGGGAAGAAACGATTGATCTCTATCAATAAACCCGCTAAAGAACCGAACCAGAGAGTACTTAGTACTGGTGCTACGGAAAGATATGTTTTTAGATCTCGCATTTTAAATCCTCCTTCTTTATCGTATTACATTATGCTAATACATATATAATCACATGTATGTGTGGTTAAAGACCACTTGTATTTGTATATTTGTACCCGGAATTCCTAATTCAAAATTCAAATCAATTCAAATTTAAATGTACAACGATTCGATAAATAAGATTTTCCTTTTCTTAAAACATCAAAATAGGTCCCTTTCCGCCTGAGAATTACCACCAAAAATATTCATTTATTATTCATTATATGGTTGTTATATGATATGAGACCAAAAAGAGGAAATGGAAAGATAATTTTTGTATTTCAATAGATGAAATAAGGGTGTGGAAAACAAGACAGGGATTCTCTACAATGACATTGTAAGCCAATTGAAAGGGATGTAGCGCAGCTTGGTAGCGCGTTTGTTTTGGGTACAAAATGTCACGGGTTCAAATCCTGTCATCCCTACCTATTACTTCTCCGTCGAGCAGTAACGAGGGAGCCATTTTAGTTTTAGATTGATTAAAATTAAGCATACACAATCTATCACTTTCTCATATTCTATATGATAGTATAGGTATGCACGATGTATTGGGGTTATAAAATAAAAGAATCCTCTTTTTTACAGTCTTATTTATTATGATAAGAAAGCGCTCTTAGTTCAGTTCGGTAGAACGTGGGTCTCCAAAACCCAATGTCGTAGGTTCAAATCCTACAGAGCGTGATTCCGCTCTTGTTAGGTCGAAAATTACACCGAAAATTAACAGCAATTCGACTTTGACCTCCTTGGATTTACTTATTAAATTAAAAATTAAAGGGGTCAGTCAAAAAAGAGATGTTAATTAATCAAAGGTCCAACTGATCACCACGTCTGTATTGTAAATATGCGGTTACGAATAATCCAGCCAAAGTAATAGGAATTAGACCTAAGACTATTCCAAATAGAAAAACTTCAATCATTTCAATTTAGTTGAAAGGAGAAAAAGAAAGGTAATATCTATCCCTAAATATGAATCTCTATTGCCCATGAATATCAATAACTAATAATTGATAATTAACACGGTAAGGAACTATAGAATATATGGAATAGGACAGAAAGCTTTGTTTTTATGAATTGTTCGTTCATTCAATTAATTTTCAAATAAGTCGTATCTTACTCAGACCAATAAATAGAGCTGAGGTTATAGTTAAAGCCGCTAGTAAAAAACCGAAATAACTAGTTATAGTAGGCATGAAGGAGCTAAATGAAATATGTTCTTTTTATACATATGTTTATAAAGCACTTACCTAAGTTTCAATTTTTAAACGAGACGGGGATAAGCAAAAATACCAATTGAAAGAATAAGTTAATTGCAATTTTTTGATTCATCAATCATTATAAATGGTATTCACAAAAATAGAGCGTCAGGACAAGAGTAGAAAAGAAAAAGAAATCGATTCATCATTTTTGTAGTTAGGTCAAGAAAAAACCTTTGGATCTACTACAAGAATACAAGAAAGGCCGCCTCACAAATATTGATTAGTAGAATTTTTTTATTCCTTGCTTTTTTTTTATCTATATCTAATACTATCGACTACTCTTACTTGTTACTAGACGACTAAGCAATTCCTTAAAATAAAAAAAGGAGGGCTTA